GTCCTTGTAGCTTAATGCCAAAGCATAGCACTGAAGATGCTAAGATGGTATCCACTATTCCCAAGGACAAAAGACTTAGTCCTAACCTTACCGTTGATTGTTGCTAGATATATACATGCAAGTATCCGCGCCCCAGTGTGAATGCCCTCCCCCTACCAACCTAGGCAGAGGAGCAGGTATCAGGCGCACCCGAGATGGTAGCCTAAGACGCCTTGCTCAGCCACACCCCCACGGGTACTCAGCAGTAATTAACATTAAGCAATGAGTGAAAACTTGACTTAGCCATAGCAATTCTAAGGGTTGGTAAATCTTGTGCCAGCCACCGCGGTCACACAAGAGACCCAAATTAACTGTAATACGGCGTAAAGAGTGGTAACATGTTATCATACCAACTAAGATTAAAATGCAACTGAGCTGTCATAAGCCCAAGCTGCACCTAAAACCATCCTGAAAACAATCTTAGCATCTACGACTAATAAAACCCACGAAAGCTAAGACCCAAACTGGGATTAGATACCCCACTATGCTCAGCCTTAAATCTTGGTACTTAACTCACTAGAGTATCCGCCTGAGAACTACGAGCACAAACGCTTAAAACTCTAAGGACTTGGCGGTGCCCCAAACCCACCTAGAGGAGCCTGTTCTACAATCGATAACCCACGATGTACCTGACCACTCCTTGCCAGAACAGCCTACATACCGCCGTCGCCAGCTTACCTCTCCTGAGAGTACAACAGTGAGCACAACAGCCTTAACCACGCTAGCAAGACAGGTCAAGGTATAGCCTATGGAGTGGAAGAAATGGGCTACATTTTCTAAATTAGAAAACCTACGGAAAGGAGTGTGAAACCACCCCTAGAAGGCGGATTTAGCAGTAAAGCAGGATTATAAAGCCTACTTTAAACTGGCCCTGGGGCACGTACATACCGCCCGTCACCCTCTTCACAAGCTACTGAATCTAATAACTAATACAACACCCAGCCGAAGATGAGGTAAGTCGTAACAAGGTAAGTGTACCGGAAGGTGTACTTAGCATACCAAGGTGTAGCTATAAGCCAAAGCGTTCAGCTTACACCTGAAAGATATCTGCCACCCACCAGATCACCTTGAGCCTAAATCTAGCCCAACCCTCACAACGTTTTACCTAAAAAATTCACCTAATCACTGAACTAAAGCATTACCCAGACTTAGTATAGGCGATAGAAAAGACCAACCCCCTCCCCGGCGCGATAGAGACCTGTACCGTAAGGGAAAGGTGAAATAATAGTGAAAAACCAAGCAATAAATAGCAAAGATAGACCCTTGTACCTTTTGCATCATGGTTTAGCAAGAACAACCAAGCAAAACGAACTTAAGCTTGTTCCCCCGAAACCCAAGCGAGCTACTTATAGGCAGCTATTTGAGCGAACCCGTCTCTGTTGCAAAAGAGTGGGACGACCTATTAGTAGAGGTGAAAAGCCAATCGAGCTGGGTGATAGCTGGTTGCCCGTGAAATGAATCTGAGTTCTACCTTAACTTACCCCATCAATGAATTTCAACTGACCACCTCTAATTGTGGGAAGTTAAGAGCAATTTAAAGGAGGTACAGCCCCTTTAAAAAAGAATACAACCTCCCCTAGCGGATAAAATCCCCCTTCCCCACTCCTGTAGGCTTTAAAGCAGCCAACAATAAAGAATGCGTCAAAGCTCACTCACCTAAAAATCCAAAGACATCATGACTCCCTTACCCCTAACGGGCTAACCTATACCTATAGGAGAATTAATGCTAAAATAAGTAACTTAGAGCCCCGCCTCCTCTCAGACGCAAACTTACATCCCTCAATTATTAACAGATCAACCAATACTACAACCCCTACAAGCCTAAATATTGACCTTTCTGTTACCCCAACACCGGAGCGCCCATTAAGAAGGATTAAAATCTGTAAAAGGAACTAGGCAAACCCAGGGCCCGACTGTTTACCAAAAACATAGCCTTCAGCCAACCAAGTATTGAAGGTGATGCCTGCCCAGTGACACACGTTCAACGGCCGCGGTATCCTAACCGTGCGAAGGTAGCGCAATCAATTGTCCCATAAATCGAGACTTGTATGAATGGCTAAACGAGGTCCTAACTGTCTCTTACAGATAATCAGTGAAATTGATCTTCCTGTGCAAAAGCAGGAATCACCACATAAGACGAGAAGACCCTGTGGAACTTTAAAATCAGCGGCCACCCCACAAACAACCCAAACCCTACTGGATCTATTACCCTAAAACGCTGGCCCGCATTTTTCGGTTGGGGCGACCTTGGAGAAAAACAAATCCTCCAAAAACAAGACCACACCTCTTAACCAAGAGCAACATCTCTACGTGCTAACAGCAACCAGACCCAATACAATTGACCAATGAACCAAGCTACCCCAGGGATAACAGCGCAATCTCCTTCAAGAGCCCATATCGACAAGGAGGTTTACGACCTCGATGTTGGATCAGGACATCCTAATGGTGCAGCCGCTATTAAGGGTTCGTTTGTTCAACGATTAACAGTCCTACGTGATCTGAGTTCAGACCGGAGTAATCCAGGTCGGTTTCTATCTATGATGAACTTTCCCTAGTACGAAAGGACCGGGAAAGTGAGGCCAATACCACAAGCACGCCTCTCCCTAAGTAATGAACCCAACTAAATTACCAAAAGGCCACCCATCCTCTTCGCCCTAGACAAGGGCCAGCTAGTGTGGCAGAGTTCGGTAAATGCAAAAGGCTTAAGCCCTTTACTCAGAGGTTCAAATCCTCTCCCTAGCCCTGTAAACTTATGACCTGATCTTCCACTATAACTTGCCTTACCATATCACTGTCCTACGCCATCCCAATTCTCCTCGCAGTAGCCTTTTTAACCCTAGTCGAACGGAAAGTCCTAAGCTACATACAATCTCGCAAAGGCCCAAACATTGTAGGCCCCTTTGGACTACTACAACCAGTAGCAGATGGAGTAAAACTATTTATCAAAGAGCCTATCCGCCCCTCTACCTCCTCCCCCATCCTCTTCATCATCACCCCCATACTAGCCCTCCTCTTAGCAATCACAATCTGAACCCCCCTACCTTTACCCTTCCCCCTCGCTGACCTAAACTTGGGCCTTCTTTTTCTTTTAGCTATGTCTAGCCTAGCAGTATATTCAATTCTATGATCAGGATGAGCTTCCAATTCAAAATACGCCCTAATTGGAGCACTACGAGCTGTAGCGCAAACCATCTCCTACGAAGTTACACTAGCTATCATCCTCCTGTCTGTGATCCTACTAAGCGGTAACTATACCCTAAATACCTTAACCACTACCCAAGAACCATTATACCTAATCTTCTCCTCCTGACCCCTTGCAATAATATGATACATCTCTACACTAGCAGAAACAAACCGCGCCCCGTTTGACCTTACAGAAGGAGAGTCTGAATTAGTTTCTGGCTTCAACGTAGAATATGCTGCAGGACCATTTGCCCTATTCTTTCTAGCCGAATATGCCAACATTATACTAATAAACACATTAACCACCATCCTATTCCTAAACCCCAGCCCATTCAACCTCCCCCCTGAACTTTTCCCAATTATCCTCGCCACAAAAGTTCTTCTCCTCTCCTCTGGCTTCCTATGAATCCGGGCCTCATACCCTCGATTCCGCTACGACCAATTGATACACTTACTATGAAAAAACTTCCTCCCACTGACACTAGCACTATGCCTCTGACATACCAGCATGCCAATCTGCTACGCAGGTATTCCCCCCTTCCTAAGAAGTCAAGGAAATGTGCCTGAACATAAGGGTCACTATGATAAAGTGAACATGGAGGTATACCAACCCTCTCATTTCCTAGCACAAAGCTTAGAAAAGCAGGAATCGAACCTACACAAGAGAGATCAAAACTCTCCATACTTCCTCTATATTATTTCCTAGTAAGGTAAGCTAACAAAGCTATCGGGCCCATACCCCGAAAATGATGGTTCAACTCCTTCCCCTACTAATGAACCCCCATGCAAAACTATTATCATCAACAAGCCTAATACTGGGGACTACCATCACAATTTCAAGCAACCACTGAATAATGGCCTGAACAGGTTTAGAGATCAACACCCTTGCTATTATCCCCCTCATCTCAAAACCCCATCACCCACGAGCCATCGAGGCTGCAATCAAGTACTTTCTAGTACAAGCAGCCGCCTCAGCCCTAGTTCTCTTTTCAAGCCTAATAAATGCATGATTCACAGGCCAATGAGATATCACCCAACTAAGCCACCCAATTTCCTGCTCACTACTGACAGCCGCAATTGCAATAAAACTTGGACTAGTACCCTTTCACTTTTGATTCCCAGAAGTACTTCAAGGTTCATCCCTGACTACAGCCCTACTCCTATCTACAGTAATAAAACTTCCTCCAATCGCCATCCTTTTCCTAACATCCCACTCCCTAAACCCAACACTACTGACCGCTATAGCTATTGCCTCAGCCACCCTGGGTGGATGAATGGGATTAAACCAGACTCAACTACGTAAAATCCTAGCCTTTTCGTCCATCTCCCATCTTGGTTGAATAACCATCATTGTAGCCTACAACCCAAAACTCACACTATTAACCTTCTACCTATACTCTCTAATCACTACTACCGTATTCCTTACCCTAGCCAAAACCAAAGCCCTAAAGCTATCTACAATAATAACCTCATGAACAAAAATCCCCATCCTAAATGCAACCTTCATACTAATCCTACTATCCCTAGCAGGACTTCCCCCACTAACAGGCTTCCTGCCCAAATGACTTATCATCCAAGAACTCACTAAGCAAGAACTAACCATAGCAGCTACAATCATCACCATACTCTCACTACTGAGCCTCTTCTTCTATCTACGTCTCGCATACTACTCTACAATCACACTCCCTCCTAACTCAACGAACCACATAAAACAATGGCACATTAACAAGCCCACAAATATCACAATCGCCATCCTAGCCTCACTATCAATTTTACTACTACCATTATCCCCTATAATCCTGACCATCATCTAGAAACTTAGGATAACTACTAAACCGAAGGCCTTCAAAGCCTTAAACAAGAGTTAAACCCTCTTAGTTTCTGCTAAGACCCGCAAGATACTAACTTGCATCTCCTGAATGCAACCCAGGTGCTTTAACTAAGCTAGGGCCTTTTCCACTAGACCCTAGACAGACGGGCCTCGATCCCGCAAAATCCTAGTTAACAGCTAGGTGCCCAAACCTAACAGGCTTCCGTCTAGAATAAACCCCGGTACACTCTTAATGTACATCAATGAGCTTGCAACTCAACATGAACTTCACTACAGGGTCGGCAAGAAGAGGAATCAAACCTCTGTAAAAAGGACTACAGCCTAACGCCTACAACACTCAGCCATCTTACCTGTGACCTTCATTACCCGATGACTATTCTCAACCAACCACAAAGATATCGGCACTTTATATCTAATCTTTGGAGCATGAGCCGGCATAATTGGAACTGCCCTAAGCCTACTCATCCGAGCTGAACTTGGCCAACCAGGAACACTCCTAGGAGACGACCAAATCTACAATGTAATCGTCACCGCTCATGCCTTCGTAATAATCTTCTTCATAGTAATACCAATCATAATCGGAGGATTCGGAAATTGACTAGTCCCACTCATAATCGGTGCCCCGGACATAGCATTCCCACGCATAAATAACATAAGCTTCTGACTTCTACCACCATCATTCATACTTCTCCTAGCTTCATCCACAGTTGAAGCAGGAGCAGGTACAGGTTGAACAGTTTACCCACCATTAGCTGGCAACCTAGCTCACGCCGGAGCCTCAGTGGACCTGGCCATCTTCTCCCTCCACCTAGCAGGTGTATCCTCCATCCTAGGGGCAATTAACTTCATTACAACTGCCATCAACATAAAACCCCCGGCCCTATCACAATATCAGACCCCCTTATTCGTATGATCCGTCCTAATTACTGCCGTCCTACTTCTACTCTCACTTCCAGTCCTTGCCGCAGGCATCACAATACTACTAACTGACCGAAACCTAAACACCACATTCTTTGACCCCGCTGGAGGTGGAGACCCAGTCCTCTATCAACATCTCTTCTGATTCTTTGGCCACCCAGAAGTCTACATTCTAATTCTTCCCGGATTTGGAATTATCTCCCACGTAGTAACTTACTATGCCGGTAAAAAAGAGCCATTCGGCTACATAGGCATAGTATGAGCCATACTATCTATCGGATTCCTAGGTTTCATCGTTTGAGCTCACCACATATTCACAGTGGGAATAGACGTAGACACCCGAGCATACTTCACATCCGCCACTATAATCATTGCTATTCCAACCGGTATTAAAGTCTTTAGCTGACTAGCTACGCTACACGGTGGGACTATCAAATGAGACCCCCCAATACTGTGAGCCCTAGGTTTCATCTTCCTATTCACCATCGGAGGACTAACAGGGATCGTCCTAGCAAACTCCTCATTAGACATCGCCCTACATGACACATATTATGTAGTTGCTCACTTCCATTACGTCCTATCCATAGGAGCAGTATTTGCCATCCTGGCAGGTTTCACCCACTGGTTCCCACTATTCACAGGATACACACTGCACCCTACATGAGCAAAAGCTCACTTCGGAGTAATATTTACGGGTGTAAATCTAACCTTCTTCCCACAGCACTTCTTAGGATTAGCGGGCATGCCACGACGATACTCCGACTACCCAGATGCTTATACCCTGTGAAACACCATATCCTCTATTGGCTCACTCATCTCAATAACAGCAGTAATCATACTTCTATTCATAATCTGAGAGGCCTTCACATCAAAACGAAAAGTCTTACAGCCTGGACTAACTGCAACTAACGTTGAATGAATCCATGGCTGCCCCCCTCCATATCATACCTTCGAAGAACCAGCCTTTGTCCAAGTACAAGAAAGGAAGGAATCGAACCCTCATATGCTGGTTTCAAGCCAACCGCATCAAACCACTCATGCTTCTTTCTTATGGAATGTTAGTAAACTCATTACATAGCCTTGTCAAGACTAAATCATGGGTGAAACCCCCATACATTCTACATGGCTAACCACTCCCAACTCGGATTCCAAGACGCCTCATCCCCTATCATAGAAGAACTCGTAGAATTCCATGACCATGCCCTAATAGTTGCATTAGCTATCTGTAGCCTAGTCCTGTACCTCCTCACACTAATACTAGTAGAAAAACTATCCTCAAACACCGTCGACGCGCAAGAAGTAGAACTAATCTGGACCATCCTTCCAGCAATCGTCCTTATCCTACTCGCCCTACCATCTCTACAAATCCTATACATAATAGACGAAATCGATGAGCCCGACCTAACACTAAAAGCAATCGGCCACCAATGATACTGAACCTATGAATACACAGACTTCAAAGATCTTACATTTGACTCCTACATAATTCCCACAACAGAGCTACCACAAGGGCACTTCCGTCTACTAGAAGTTGACCATCGAGTTATCGTCCCCATAGAGTCCCCTATCCGTATCATCATCACAGCAAGCGATGTCCTTCACTCATGAGCAATCCCCACATTAGGAGTAAAAACAGATGCAATCCCAGGCCGACTAAATCAAACCTCCTTCATTACAGCCCGGCCGGGAATTTTCTACGGCCAATGCTCAGAAATCTGCGGCGCCAACCACAGCTACATACCAATCGTAGTAGAATCCACCCCTCTCTCCTACTTCGAGAACTGATCGTCACTACTATCATCCTAATCATTAAGAAGCTATGTAACAGCACTAGCCTTTTAAGCTAGAGAAAGAGGACTCCACCCCCTCCTTAATGATATGCCTCAACTCAACCCAAACCCATGATTTCTTACCCTACTTATATCATGAGCAACCTTCTCACTAATCATCCAACCTAAACTCTTAGCATTCACCACCACCAACCCACCCTCTACTAAACCCAAAACATCTTCCAAGACTACCCCCTGAGCCTGACCATGAACCTAAGCTTCTTTGACCAATTCACAAGCCCATGCCTTCTAGGAATCCCACTAATCCTACTCGCAACACTATTCCCTGCCCTATTACTTCCAACACCTAACAACCGATGAATTACAAACCGCCTCTCAACCCTCCAGCTATGGTTCCTCCACCTGATCACAAAACAACTGATAATACCACTAAACAAAGCAGGTCACAAATGAGCCCTAATCCTCACATCCCTAATAACACTGCTCCTCACAATCAACCTCCTTGGCCTACTACCATACACCTTTACCCCAACTACACAACTATCAATAAACATAGCATTAGCCTTCCCACTCTGACTTGCTACCTTACTTACAGGTCTACGAAACCAACCCTCAATGTCCCTAGGACACCTACTCCCTGAAGGAACCCCAACACTACTCATTCCCGCCCTAATCATAATCGAAACAACCAGCCTACTCATTCGCCCACTAGCACTCGGCGTCCGCCTAACAGCAAACCTCACAGCAGGTCACCTACTTATCCAACTCATCTCCACAGCCACTACCGCCCTCCTCCCAATCATACCTACAATCTCTATCCTAACTACATTAATCTTACTCCTACTAACCATCCTAGAAGTAGCTGTAGCCATAATCCAAGCCTATGTCTTCGTCCTGCTACTAAGCCTTTACTTACAAGAAAACATCTAATGGCCCACCAAGCACACTCCTACCACATAGTAGACCCAAGCCCATGACCCATCTTCGGGGCAGCCGCCGCCCTATTAACAACCTCCGGACTAGCCATATGATTCCACCACAACTCCCTACAACTCCTCAGCCTTGGTTTACTTTCTATAATCCTAGTCATACTTCAATGATGACGAGACATTGTACGAGAGAGCACATTCCAAGGCCACCACACACCTATAGTCCAAAAAGGCCTACGATACGGAATAATCCTCTTCATCACATCTGAGGCATTCTTCTTCCTAGGCTTCTTCTGAGCATTCTTCCACTCCAGCCTAGTACCTACTCCAGAACTAGGAGGACAATGACCTCCAACAGGTATCAAACCCCTTAACCCCCTTGAAGTCCCCCTACTAAACACAGCCATCCTCCTAGCCTCAGGAGTCACCGTCACATGAGCACATCACAGCATCACCGAAAGCAATCGAAAACAAGCAATCCACGCACTAACACTCACAATCCTACTTGGATTTTACTTCACAGCACTCCAAGCAACAGAGTACTACGAAGCACCATTTTCAATTGCCGACGGAGTGTATGGTTCAACCTTCTTCGTCGCAACCGGATTCCATGGACTCCACGTAATCATTGGATCTTCCTTCCTATCAGTCTGCCTCCTACGACTAATCAAATTCCACTTTACATCCAACCACCACTTCGGATTCGAAGCAGCAGCTTGATACTGACACTTCGTAGACATCATCTGATTATTCCTCTACATAACAATCTACTGATGAGGGTCATGCTCTTCTAGTATACTAATTACAATTGACTTCCAATCTCTAAAATCTGGTAAGACCCCAGAGAAGAGCAATCAACATAATCACATTCATACTAATTTTATCCCTTGCATTATGTACAATCCTAACCGTACTAAACTTCTGATTAGCCCAAACCAACCCAGACTCTGAAAAACTATCACCCTATGAATGCGGCTTTGATCCCCTCGGCTCCGCCCGCCTACCATTCTCCATCCGCTTCTTCCTCAGTAGCAATCCTATTCCTACTCTTCGACTTAGAAATCGCACTCCTCCTTCCCCTCCCATGAGCCATCCAACTCCAATCCCCTATCTTAACCTTAACCTGAGCCTCCATCATCATCCTCTTACTTACCCTGGGGCTTATCTATGAATGAACACAGGGAGGCCTAGAGTGAGCAGAATAAACAGAAAGTTAGTCTAACTAAGACAGTTGATTTCGGCTCAACAAATCATAGCCAAACCCTATGACTTTCTCCATGTCACTTTCACACCTAAGCTTCTACTCAGCCTTTACTCTAAGCAGCCTAGGACTAGCATTCCACCGTACACACTTAATTTCAGCTCTCCTGTGTCTAGAAAGTATAATACTATCCATGTATATCGCCCTATCAATCTGACCTATCGAAAACCAAGCAACATCCCCCACCCTAATACCCATGCTCATGCTCACATTCTCAGCCTGTGAAGCTGGCACAGGCCTAGCAATACTAGTAGCCTCTACCCGAACCCACGGCTCAGACCACCTACACAACCTAAACCTGCTACAATGCTAAAAATCATCCTCCCAACAATTATACTCTTCCCCACAGCCCTCCTATCCCCACAAAAATTCCTATGGACTAATACCACTCTCTACAGCCTACTAATCGCTGCCCTTAGCCTACAATGGTTACACCCCACATATCACCCACTCAAATATATAACCCAATGAACCGGCATCGACCAAATTTCATCTCCCTTACTAGTCCTATCCTGCTGACTTCTACCCCTTATAATCCTAGCAAGCCAAAACCACCTCCAACATGAACCCCTAATACGGAAACGAATCTTCATTACAACGCTAGTAACAATCCAACCATTCATTCTCCTAGCATTCTCAACCACAGAACTAATACTATTCTATATTTCATTCGAAGCTACCCTCATCCCCACCCTCGTACTAATCACACGATGAGGCAACCAACCAGAACGCCTAAGTGCAGGCACCTACCTACTATTCTACACCCTCATCAGCTCACTACCCCTGCTAATTACAATCCTATACCTACATACCCAAACTGGCACCCTTCACTTAACAATACTAAAACTTACCCACCCAGCCCTCACAACCTCCTGAACCAACATCCTATCAGGCTTAGCTCTACTAATAGCATTCATAGTAAAAGCCCCCTTATACGGACTCCACTTATGATTACCCAAAGCCCACGTAGAAGCTCCAATTGCAGGATCTATACTACTTGCCGCTCTACTCCTCAAACTAGGCGGATACGGCATTATACGAGTTACCCTCCTAACAGGCCCCCTCTCAAACCACCTACACTACCCATTCATTGCCTTTGCCCTCTGAGGTGCACTAATGACTAGCTCAATCTGCCTCCGACAAACTGACCTAAAATCCCTCATCGCCTACTCATCCGTAAGCCATATAGGCCTAGTTATCGCTGCAACCATAATCCAAACTCACTGATCATTCTCAGGAGCAATAATCCTCATGATCTCCCACGGCCTAACCTCCTCAATACTATTCTGCCTCGCTAACACAAACTATGAACGCACACACAGCCGAATCCTACTACTCACCCGAGGCCTCCAACCCCTCTTACCATTAATAGCTACCTGATGACTTCTAGCCAATCTCACAAACATAGCCCTACCCCCCACTACAAACCTTATAGCAGAACTAACCATCATAATTGCACTATTCAACTGATCCACACCCACAATCATCTTAACCGGAATCGCAACCCTACTAACTGCCTCATACACACTATTCATACTACTAACAACCCAACGAGGAACCTTACCAAACTATATTACTTCCGCCCCAAACTCAACCACACGAGAACATCTCCTAATGACCCTCCATACTATCCCCATACTACTCTTAATTCTCAAACCAGAAATCATCTCTGGACTCCCTCTATGCAAGTATAGTTTCAACCCAAACATTAGACCGTGACTCTAAAAATAGAAGTTAGACCCTTCTTACCTGCCGAGGGGAGGTTCAACCAACAAGAACTGCTAACTCTTGTATCTGAGTCTAAAACCTCAGCCCCCTTACTTTTAAAGGATAACAGCAATCCATTGGTCTTAGGAACCACCCATCTTGGTGCAAATCCAAGTAAAAGTAATGGACACAACACTACTACTTAGCACTACCATACTACTCACACTAGTAGTCATCCTAACCCCCACACTACTACCACTCCTATCAAAAAACTTCCAAAACTCCCCAACCACCATCACACGTACCATCAAAACTGCCTTCCTGATCAGCCTAGTACCAATATCGCTCTTCTTATACTCAGGCACAGAAAGTATTACCTCCAACTGAGAATGAAAATTCATCACAAACTTCAAAATCCCCCTCAGCTTCAAAATTGACCAGTACTCCATATTATTCTTCCCCATCGCATTATTTGTAACATGATCCATCCTTCAATTCACAGCATGATACATAAGCTCAGAACTACACCTCATAAAATTCTACTCCCACCTTCTAATATTTTTAATTGCCATACTAACCCTAACCATCGCTAACAACATATTCCTCCTATTCATTGGCTGAGAGGGCGTAGGAATCATATCATTCTTATTAATCAGCTGATGACAAGGCCGAGCAGATGCTAACACAGCTGCACTCCAAGCTGTCCTCTACAACCGGATCGGAGATATCGGCCTCATCCTAAGCATAGCCTGACTCGCCTCAACCATAAACACCTGAGAAATCCAACAAGCCTTCACTAGCACCCAAACCCCAACTCTACCCCTCCTAGGCCTTATTCTCGCCGCCACAGGAAAATCCGCCCAATTCGGCCTCCACCCATGACTGCCAGCAGCCATAGAAGGTCCAACCCCAGTCTCCGCCCTACTCCACTCAAGCACTATGGTAATTGCCGGGATCTTTCTCCTTATCCGCACCCACCCAATACTCTCCAACAACCAAACCGCTCTCACCCTATGCCTATGCTTAGGAGCTCTATCCACACTCTTCGCTGCCACATGCGCCCTCACACAAAATGATATCAAAAAAATCATTGCCTTCTCCACATCTAGTCAACTAGGCCTAATAATAGTCACAATCGGACTGAATCTACCACAACTAGCCTTCTTCCACATTTCAACACATGCCTTCTTCAAAGCCATGCTATTCCTATGTTCTGGCTCAATCATCCACAACCTAAGTGGAGAACAGGACATTCGAAAAATAGGCGGCCTGCAAAAAATACTCCCAACAACCACCTCCTGCCTAACAATCGGTAACCTAGCACTAATAGGAACTCCATTCCTAGCCGGATTCTACTCAAAAGATCTCATCATCGAAAACCTAAACACCTCCTATCTAAACACCTGAGCTCTTCTCCTAACACTCCTAGCCACATCATTCACAGCCACCTACAGCCTACGCATAACCCTCCTAGTGCAAACAGGATTCACTCGCATAATTCCATCTCCTCCAGTAAACGAGAACAACCCGACAATCATTAACCCAATTACCCGCCTTGCCCTAGGTAGCATCACAGCCGGCCTCCTCATCACATCCTACATTACACCCACAAAAACTTCCCCAATAACCATACCTACAGCCACAAAAACCGCAGCCATCATCCTCACCATCCTAGGTATTATCCTTGCCCTAGAACTTTCAAACATAACCCATGCCCTAACCCAACCGAAACAAACGCACCTCCTAAACTTCTCAACCACACTGGGCTATTTCAACCCCCTAATACATCGACTTAACTCCGCAAGCTTACTAAGCAACGGACAAAACATTGCCTCCCACCTAATCGACTTATCTTGATACAAAAAAATAGGACCCGAAGGACTTGCAGACCTCCAACTCATGGCAGCTAAAACTTCAACCCCCCTGCACACCGGACTAATCAAAACCTACCTAGGATCCTTTGCCCTATCCATCCTCATTATTCTACTAACATATAGACCCAAAATTAATGGCCCCAAACCTACGAAAATCTCACCCCCTACTAAAAATAATCAACAACTCCCTCATTGACCTACCTACCCCACCAAACATCTCCGCCTGATGAAACTTTGGATCCCTCCTAGGCATCTGCCTAATAACACAAATCCTAACCGGCCTACTCCTGGCTATACACTATACCGCAGATACAACACTGGCCTTCTCATCTGTCGCCCATACATGCCGAAACGTACAGTACGGCTGACTACTCCGCAACCTACACGCTAACGGTGCCTCACTCTTCTTCATCTGCATCTACCTCCACATCGGCCGCGGACTTTACTATGGCTCATACCTCTTCAAGGAAACCTGAAACACAGGAGTCATTCTCCTACTTACCCTGATAGCAACCGCCTTCGTAGGGTATGTCCTTCCATGAGGACAAATATCCTTCTGAGGGGCTACAGTCATCACCAACCTATTCTCAGCCATCCCCTACATCGGACAAACCCTAGTAGAATGGGCCTGAGGTGGATTCTCAGTAGATAACCCCACACTCACACGGTTCTTCGCCCTTCACTTCCTTCTCCCATTCGTAATCGCAGGTCTCACCCTAATTCATCTCACCTTCCTCCATGAGTCAGGATCAAACAACCCCCTAGGCGTTGTATCAAACTGTGACAAAATCCCATTCCACCCCTACTTCTCCATAAAAGATATCCTAGGCTTCACACTCATACTCCTACCGCTCACAACCCTAGCCCTATTTTCCCCCAACCTCTTGGGAGACCCAGAAAACTTTACCCCAGCAAACCCCCTGGTAACACCTCCCCACATCAAACCAGAGTGATATTTCCTATTTGCCTACGCTATTCTCCGATCTATCCCTAACAAACTAGGGGGAGTCCTAGCCCTAGCTGCATCAGTACTTATTCTATTCTTAACCCCCTTCCTCCACAAATCAAAGCAACGCTCCCTAACCTTCCGCCCACTCTCCCAACTCCTATTCTGAACCCTCATTGCCAACCTCCTTATCCTTACGTGAGTAGGCAGCCAACCCGTAGAACACCCCTTCATTATCATCGGCCAACTAGCCTCTATCACCTACTTCACAATCCTCCTAATCCTATTCCCCATCACTGGAGCCCTAGAAAACAAAATACTAAACTACTAAACTACTCTAATAGTTTACTAAAAACATTGGTCTTGTAAACCAAAGAATGAAGACTATACCCCTTCTTAGAGTTTCATCGCCCGCCAAAACACAGCTCACCCCCACACAGCCTACCAACCAAAGAGCCCCACACTGACTAACACAACAAATAAAGCCAACGACATCCCCACCTCACAAGTAAATACAACCATACCCTACAAGCCCACTAACCCACCTAATACAAAGCACAACCCTAAAAAATCACAAAATAAGCCATAGCAATTCCCGCTTAGCTTTTCTCCAAGACCTGTGACTTGAAAAGCCACCGTTGATTAATACTTCAACCACAGGAACCCAGCACAGACCCCACATAGGACCCCCCCCTTCCCCCCCCATACATACATGCTTAGGCAAGTCGTATGTACGGGCATGCATTGGTCTATATGCCCCATGGATTGCACTGATGTTAGATAATACAATTATATGCATGTACTAGTTCCATGGTGTATCTTCAGTACAAGTTTTTAATTGTCCACCTGTCTTATCTTAGAGGATTAATTCTGTAATGAGCTTAGAATTAGCTTCGGTAGTTAGTACTAAAACCATACGTAGCAGTGGTCTGTGCATATACTATGGATTACGCGTACGGCTGTGCTTGAATTCAGTTAATGAATGGTAGCAGGCCATGGTAGTTCAATTATCTCTTGAAGTACCGGTATCTGAAGTACCAGGTTATTTATTGGTCGTTCTTCTCACGTGAAATCAGCAACCCGCCGCATATAAGGCTCTACGTTACTAGCTTCAGGACCATTCATTCCCCCTACACCCTAGCACAACTTGCGCTTTTGCGCCTCTGGTTCTTCGGTCAGGGCCATGGCTCGGTTGACTTAGCACTCGGTCCTCTTCACAGAGTCATTTGGTTGATGCTTGTCTGCTTCTCACCCGTGATCGCGACATCTGGATTGCCTGGGGCGCCTCTAGTATTTTTTCTTCTTCGAATTTCTTCAGGCTGCCCTCCGGTGCACCGCGGCGCGGCCATCGAAGACGTGAGCATTTAGGACGCGTCATCGGTCTCTTATTAGCACTCAGGAATGACTGGATGAGACGGTTTGAGTATTTGGGGAATCATTTTTACACTGTGCACTTTGTTTTCCATTTGGTTGTTGGTGTGTCCACTAACCCTTAAAGATGCTGCTATTTATTGAATGCTTGCTAGACATAATTTTATCTCTGTTCTACTTGTTTACACTTCCTCTAATTTTCTTTCACTTTACAAACTAAACTAGGTAAATTTCAACTAAAAATTTAACAAGCCTTATCAAAATTTTTTCACAAATCTTATTCTTATATTTTACATTTGCGTTTGCCACTGGAGTTCTATTAAAAAATATACCCCAAACAACGAAACTTTTTTCGGTGTGTTATTATATATTTACACACAATTATTACCCTTCACACTGCTAAAGTTACATTAAAAAAAACACGCATTATTATGCTTTACGTAACTAAATTTCATACCCTATATAAATAAAATACACCTACATCACCTACTTCCCTATCCCTTACCACCAAGACCCTAAAAATAGAATGCCAAACTACTAAACCACTAGCAGTTTACCAAACATACTAACCCCACTAACTAAAGAATAATTTTCCCCCACCTACAGACACCCACTCAGAAAAAGAGAACTCAAACCTCTATCTCCAACTCCCAAAGCTGGCATTTTATATTAAACTACTTTCTGAGCTTCGCACCAAACCTAACTGCCCGAAGAGCCCCACGAGATAACCCCCGCACTAACTCTAACACAACAAACAAAGTTAGCAACAACCCCCAACCTCCCACTAAAAACATCCCCGCCCCATGGGAATAAAATATAGCCACACCCCCAAAATCTAACCGAACAGAAAGCACACCTCCCGCATCAACCGTAACTACACTAGGCTTTCAGCACTCCACAAACCCACCAACAACCATCCCAACAATAAATACTAAAACAAACCCAGCACCATACCCAACAACCCGCCGGTCTCCCCAAGCTTCCGGAAAGGGGTCTGCCGCTAAAGCTACAGAGTACACAAAGACCACCAACATTCCACCCAAGTACACCAAAAATAACACTAACGAAATAAAAGAAGCCCCCAAACTCAGTAACCATCCGCACCCTACAACAGATGCCAAAACCAAACCAACAACCCCATAATAAGGCGACGGATTCGAAGCAACCGCTAACCCGCCTAATACAAAGCACAACCCTAAAAAAATCACAAAATAAGTCATAGCAATTCCCGCTTGGCTTTTCTCCAAGACCTGTGACTTGAAAAGCCACCGTTGATTAATACTTCAACCACAGGAACCCAGCACAGACCCCACATAGGACCCCCCCCTTCCCCCCCATACATACATGCTTAGGCAAGTCGTATGTACAGTCGTACATCCACCTATACATTCCATGTATTAAGTTAATGCTAAACTTCATATTAACTTGTATGCACGAGGTCCATAAAATGCTTGATATAATATTTATTCTTAATCGGCCATAGATTATTCAGAGGATTAATTCTGTAATGAGCTTAGAATTAGCTTCGGTAGTTAGTACTAAAACCATACGTAGCAGTGGTCTGTGCATATACTATGGATTACGCGTACGGCTGTGCTTGAATTCAGTTAATGAATGGTAGCAGGCCATGGTAGTTCAATTATCTCTTGAAGTACCGGTATCTGAAGTACCAGGTTATTTATTGGTCGTTCTTCTCACGTGAAATCAGCAACCCGCCGCATATAAGGCTCTACGTTACTAGCTTCAGGACCATTCATTCCCCCTACACCCTAGCACAACTTGCGCTTTTGCGCCTCTGGTTCTTCGGTCAGGGCCATGGCTCGGTTGACTTAGCACTCGGTCCTCTTCACAGAGTCATTTGGTTGATGCTTGTCTGCTTCTCACCCGTGATCGCGACATCTGGATTGCCTGGGGCGCCTCTAGTATTTTTTCTTCTTCGAATTTCTTCAGGCTGCCCTCCGGTGCACCGCGGCGCGGCCATCGAAGACGTGAGCATTTAGGACGCGTCATCGGTCTCTTATTAGCACTCAGGAATGACTGGATGAGACGGTTTGAGTATTTGGGGAATCATTTTTACACTGTGCACTTTGTTTTCCATTTGGTTGTTGGTGTGTCCACTAACCCTTAAAGATGCTGCTATTTATTGAATGCTTGCTAGACATAATTTTATCTCTGTTCTACTTGTTTACACTTCCTCTAATTTTCTTTCACTTTACAAACTAAACTAGGTAAATTTCAACTAAAAATTTAACAAGCCTTATCAAAATTTTTTCACAAATCTTATTCTTATATTTTACATTTGCGTTTGCCACTGGAGTTCTATTAAAAAATATACCCCAAACAACGAAACTTTTTTCGGTGTGTTATTATATATTTACACACAATTATTACCCTTCACACTGCTAAAGTTACATTAAAAAAAACACGCATTATTATGCTTTACATAACAATTTCACGTTCTATTCCCCACCCAACACCACTTAAATTTCAAACGAACAACGAATCGACGAACGACAAATATAACATAACAAATTAACGAATAACAGGTAACAAATTAACGAATAACAGGTAACAAATTAACGAATAACAGATAACAAATTAACGAATAACAGATAACAAATTAACGAATAACAGATAACAAATTAACGAATAACAGATAACAAATTAACGAATAACAGATAACAAATTAACGAATAACAGATAACAAATTAACGAATAACAGATAACAAATTAACGAATAACAGATAACAAATTAACGAATAACAGATAACAAATTAACGAATAACAGATAACAAATTAACGAACAC